GAGATAATTTTTGGAATTGTATATTCAACGATTCACTAATCGTAATCATAATATATTAGCCGTATTCTAGAATAGAATTCTAATAGTTTAGAAAAAAGGAAATAAGCGGGTAGCGGGAATCGAACCCGCATCGTTAGCTTGGAAGGCTAGGGGTTATAGTCGACGTCGATTCAGTGCTTTGAACGTCTCTAATTCAAAACCGAACACGAAACTTTGGTTTCATTCGGCTCCTTTATGGAAAATGAGTAAATTCCTAGATCTAAGGTGTGAACAAAATGAACAAAATTATACCCATAACACCTACGTCAGCTTTTTGTTTGACTACAAACAAAATGAATCGCTTTCTAGATGATCCTTCTAGAAGAAGGTGATTCTAACAATCGTTCTAGTTACTTCGTTCTCTATTTCTATTTGAGAGAATCCTAAGGAAAAGGATTTTGTTTCCACCGAGCTAAACCAATATGCCGATGTCTCTAGTAAACCAAAGTCATCGATGAATAGCTATTTTGCTCCAATTTCTTTCTTTAGACTTTAGAAAGAAAAAATGCAAGATTTAGTTACGATTAGAAATGGATTTTCTATCTTCAGCCATAGATCCTTTACTCATACTTATTCAATTGGAAGTCTTAGTCCAATTCAAAAATTATGTTTCGCAATTTCATAATCCAACTTTTCAATTTATAAGCGACTCGTGGATACAAATCACGATAATTCGTATTTTTTCTTGAATTTATCATTGAGAGGTAAAGGATTAAATCCTTTTTAGAAATAAAGTTTTTGGTCGGAATATGAATAAAACCGCAAGGCCCTTTAACTTTAAAGGTTAATAGAACGAATCACACTTTTACCACTAAACTATACCCGCTACAATACGATTATTGTATACAAATGGACCTTTTGTCGAACAAGATAGTTGAGCACGATTAAGATAGGATCATCAAAAAATCATCAAAATGCGAGTGTTTAACTTTTTTGGGGGGAGGAAAAGAGGCTTCATTTAATTTAAATTCAATAACTAAAGTTTTCTCTTTTGCTGAAGAAGATGCGGATCAAAAAAAAACACTAAAATCATAAATCATAACAGGGTGGAAGAATCAATAGGTTCCTTTTTAGTTCGGTAAAATATAACAAGAAAAAAAATGTAAGAGAGTTTTTCTTCTTTTTGTTGTTGCTTGAATATAAAATATTCAATTGAATATAATTATAATAAAAAAATAAGAAAAGCCTTTTTGTTTTCAAATCGGATAAATCATTATTTATATATAATTATATAATTCGTTGGAACAAAAAAAGCCCGGCTGGGTACTGACCAGGCCGGGCCATGAGAATAAGAAGTTCCTTTCGAACAAAATCAACACAACACAAGGAGTCTTGCTTATTTTTTTAGTTCGATTGTTCGCGCGGTCGAACCCGTCTTTTAGATACTTTTAGATAAAATAAATTCCTGATTTGTGGATCTCTATATATATATAATAGAATAGAGAAAGAAGAGAGAAAAGCAAGATTCCTTACATTATATGTAATTGTAATGTAGTAATTATCTTGGGAGAGATGGCTGAGTGGACTAAAGCGTCGGATTGCTAATCCGTTGTACGAGTTATTCGTACCGAGGGTTCGAATCCCTCTCTTTCCGTTTCCGCTCTTTCCGTTTCCGTATGATGAATTGATTTTTTTTTTCAAATTTTTTCAAATCTTAGTGAAACGTGTAGAATAGATAAAATCCTAAGAAAATTTGAAAATTAACCAAGGAACCCCCTTGGTATTTTATTCTTCACGTCCAGGATTACGCCCCGGATCATTAGATAGGAATCCAAAGATAAAGAGCGAAACAAAAAATATCACTACGGTATAAACGAAGAGTTTCAGAGTAAGCATTACACAATCTCCAAGATGATTTTTTTGGAAAAAAAGAGAATAGATCTTCCATTTTTCTACCACATATCCTATTTTTACACCAAGAAATGAGGTTTTTTCTAGAAATGCATTGTCACAAATTCATTTGTTTTTCATTAACAAAAAGTTGCGTTTATATCCAAATTAGATATTGCGGGAGACCCTAATAGGGTTAGGGTCTTTTACTGGAAAAGAGTAAAAAACGAGGAGATGGGGGTAAGCCGAATTTGTGGCGACTACCCATGAATTTCAGTGTGTGAGTCGAGGGTTCATACTCTAAATTTTATCTGATTTTTTTTTTCAATTGTTAGAATTTTTTCTCGACGAAATCATGCATTTTCTAGGATATTATTATTCAGGATCTCATCGAAAACTTACAGCAGCTTGCCAAACAAAAGCTAAGAGAAAAAAAAACAAAGGTATGACTGGCATAACATCTACGATTGGATTCAAAAAAGCATAGGCTTCGGGCAATTTGCCGAAGAAAAAACTACTCGAATAAAGGGTGGAATTCATACAAATACAGATCAAACTAATAATATTAAGCATAACAGGCATTTTGTTCTTGCAGATAATTGTATTTTGATTGCGTTTTTGATATAAGGAAAAAGAAAGTAAGTAAGGTAGACAAAAAATCTTTCTTTTTCTTTGAATCCACCCAATCAAAAATTCTCGAATTCTCAAAGGAGAATAGAAGAAATCATACTTTCATACAATATCTTAATTGAATTCTATGCAATGATCAATAAATTAAGTTGAATTCTATATCTAATTAAGTTGAATTCTATATCTATATGTATCAAAATCTTAGCACCAATCTATTCTATAGATATATAGCTATTTGGGCTGGAGTTGACAAACAACCAATACCAATATTATTGTTTCTTAGTGTCGATTAGAAATTGAAATGGGGCGTAGCCAAGTGGTAAGGCAACGGGTTTTGGTCCCGCTATTCGGAGGTTCGAATCCTTTCGTCCCAGTGTGGATTCATTTTTATGCCCCATTATTTCTATAGAAAATAGAAAGAAGTAGGGGGTGTATAGGAGTTAATCCATATTAATTAAAATATGTGTATAAATAATCAAGTTCCGTATTATATAGAAATATGCTATGGAGCCAATGTTTTTTCGTTGAATCTCGTTTGATTTTTGATTTAGGCATTTCGTGTTTGACTCTAATTAAAAATTGGAAATTGATGTAACGATTGAGGCGGGGTGATTTATCCTATCTCTTTTATTCACTTTATGGCAAGAGTTTATTGTTGGAATATTACTCAATTCCATTTCAAATTTCTATTTGAAATTAAAGTCAGTGATGAATCAATTCAAAAAGAAGGACCAATCTTTATCGGAAGAGCGAAGGTGGTACTTATTGTCTTGTCCAGTTTTCTTCAAATTGAATCCAATTTAATAATGATGTCTAAATAGGAAACTTTTTCAATTAGAAAGATTTTTTTAATAAATCCAATATTTTATTTATTTCCTGTACGTGTAATTTTTGAATTTGAAAAAGTAAGAAATCCTTGAATCTATCCTTATATGAGCCACTTGAAGATGCAGATTTAAAAAGCGATTCCTTTCTCTATTTTTTTTCCTTCTATATTTCTATATATTATTTATATATTTATATATTTCAGACTCATATTTTTTTCAGAAAAATCGTTCCGCATATCATATATTCATATATAGAATATAGAAGGAAAAATCTAGATTGCGATGTTTTATATCTATGGGCATCTGAACCGATGACTATTCATGATTCCATAATTGAATCAATTCCATACCGGCTCAAAATTAGAGGAATGTTTGTTATGGTAAAACTTCGTTTGAAACGATGTGGTAGAAAGCAACGTGCGACTTGAAGGACACGATCCGTTGTGGATTTTTACATCCACCTTTTTCAATTTGTCTGGGAATGGGGATGCTCTTGGCTCGACATTGTTTGTTCTGTTACACTTGAACCCTTCGGTTTTTTGTTGGGTTGTAAATAGTCCACAATGGAGCTCGAATAGAAAGTATTAATTCATTTCTCGGGGGCAAGGATCTAGGGTTAATACCAATCAATTGGAACAACTTCGTAAATATATGGAACATATATCGAAATCGAAAGGATCCAATTCAAAAGCAAAACTTGTTGAAATTGATCAAAAATTTTCGATTCAAAGTGTATCACGCGCGAATCAAATGTCCATGGGGTTCTTTGATAGAAAGAAATCAAAAAGGGGTATGTTGCTGCCATTTTGAAAGGATTAAGAGGCGCCGAAGTAATGTCTAAACCCAATGATTAAAAATGAGGATAAAGGATCTAAGAACAAGGAAACACCCTTTTAATTTAATAATTAATTTAAAAATTAAATTGTTTTGATATTCTCAATAATTGGATCAGACTAAAGAATCCAAATAGAATTTGAAATAGTTTAAATCAGACAAACAAAAGGGAGTAAAGACTACTCAATACATGAAATTGACTAAAGATTTTTCCTTTGCGTTATTTGAGAGTTATTCAACTTGAGTTATGAGTACGAATGGTTTCTTTTTCATTTTCAGGAAGAAAAAAAGACTGAAATCATAGTCTAATTTATTTTATAGGCCGTTTGTCATTTAATTTATTAGAATTGCATATATAGACAAAACTTCGAATCAAATCATTTTTTCTCGAGCCGTACGAGGAGAAAACTTCCTATACGGTTCTGGGGGGGGGTATTGTTCATCTACATCTATCCCAATGAGCCGTCTATCGAATTGTTGCAATTGATGTTCGATCCCGAAGAGAGGGAAAAGATCTTCGAAGAGTGGGCTTTTATGATCCAATGAAGAATCAAACTTATTTAAATGTTCCTCTTATTCTATATTTCCTTGAAAAAGGTGCTCAACCCACAGGAACCGTTCAGAATCTTTTAAAGAAAGCGGAAGTTTTTAAGGAACTTCCGCCTAATCAAATGAAATTCAATTAAAGAAATCGGTAGCAACTTGGATATAACTTTGTCTAATTTTTCTCTATTTTCTGCTATATTCGTATTTATTTATCATTGTTTCCATCGAATCCGATGGTCTAGAACGACAAAAACTTAGTTTTTAGTTTATTGATTTTATAAATAAAAAATTTGGACATTTCCTTTGCCTTTATTGAACTGTGCGGTTTTCTTTTCGTTGGAACTTGACTAACAGATAAGGAATCTGCTTTGCTTATTCCACTTAGATTGATGAAATACATTATGGACTAAAAAAAAATCCGATATTTTTTTCATTTTTTATTCTTCCATTTATACTTTTTCTATCTATCTAGATATGTAGATTAGATATGTAGTGTTAATTCAAGACAATTTTGAATATTATTGTATTGCATTGTTAAATTCAAATTCTTTGAATTTAACAATGCAATTTCTTTTTTGCACTGTATTCTTTTCTCAACATTTATATTGACAACAGTGTATTGAAGAAATATAATTCATCGTGATAAGCGAACCTAATCTATTTATTTCTTTTCTGTTCCAGAGTTTTTTACTTTATCTTATTCAAATGATGCTTTCTTTGATACAAGAGCTTTTTTCAATCTTCAATCAAAAAAGCTAGATAACATAAGAGATGCTCTATCGATTTTGACAATTCTGTATCTTTCTTTCTTTTATCTGATAATTTTTTGTATTTTCATCTAATCAATTCATTTTTATGTTTTGAATTCATTACGAATCCATTAGAAAATATTTATAGATTTTTGATTTGTTAACTCAATGGTTTGATTAGCTCGTATAATCTCTTTTCTCTTTGTTTAAATGCAATTAAATTTCTTTTGATTGTATCTATACACCCCCCCTTGACTCTTGAAGTTTTGTTTAATCTATAATTCGGGTTGCTAACTCAACGGTAGAGTACTCGGCTTTTAAGTGCGGCTAGAATCTTTTACACATTTGGATGAAGTGACGAATTCGTCCATACCACTGGTAAACTTTGGAAGACCGCGACTGATCCTGAAAGGGAATAGATGGAAAAAACAGCATGTCGCATCAATGGAGAGTTCTGAGGATATTTCATTCTTATCGGATTGGTACAAAACCTTGTTCGAATTCTTGGAACGGAACAAAAGAAAGTTGGGTCGAATGAATAAATGGATAGGGGCCCCACGACTTCAATTAATTATCAGAAAGAAAAAGCAACCGGCTTCTGTTCTTAATTTGAATAATTTCCCGATCTAATTAGACGTTAAAAGTAAATTAGTGCCTGGTACGGGAAGCACTTCTCCCTCCACGAGTGGATTCTATTTTTTTTTAATGAATCCTAACTATTGACATTCTCTATTATGGAATGAAGATGTATGTGTAAAAGAAGCAGTATATTGATAAAGAAAGTTTTTTCCAAAATCAAAAGAGCGATTAGGTTTAAAAAATAAAAGATTTCTAACCATCTTGTTATCCTATAACATAGACGAATTAAATGAATGGAAAAGAGAGAGGGTAGAGAATCTGTTGATAAGTTTACCTGTCCCCGAGGTATCTATTCTTATTACAATACCTTGTTTTTACTGTATCGCACTATGTATCATTTGATAATCCCAAAAAAATTCTACCTTTGATTCAAATCGAATTTCAAATGGAGGAAATCCAAAGATATTTACAGCTAGAGAGATCTCAACAACACGACTTCCTATATCCACTTATCTTTCAGGAGTATATTTATGTATTTGCCCATAATCGTGCTTTGAGTAGATCGATTTTGTCGGAAAATCCGGGTTATGACAATAAATCAAGTTTACTGATTGTGAAACGATTAATTACTCGAATGTATAAACAGAATCATTTTATTATTTCTCCTAATGATTCTAACCAAAATCCATTTTGGGCGCGCAACAATAATTTTTATTCTCAAATCATATCAGAGGGGTTTGCTTTTATTGTTGAAATTCCATTTTCTCTACAATTACTATCTTGTCTAGAGGGGAAAAAGAACAAGATAGTAAAATCTCAGAATTTACGATCAATTCATTCAATATTTCCCTTTTTAGAGGATAATTTTTCACATTTCAATTTTGTGTTAGATATACTAATACCTCACTCTGTCCATGTGGAAATCTTGGTTCAAACTCTTCGCTGTTGGGTAAAAGATGCTTCTTCTTTACATTTATTACGAGTCTTTCTCGACGAATATTGTAATCAGAATAGTCTTATTATTCCAACGAAAGCCAGCTCCTCTTTTTCAAAAAGAAATCAAAGACTATTCTTATTCTTATATAATTCTCATGTATGTGAATATGAATCCGTTTTCGTCGTTCTACGTAACCAATCTTTTCATTTACGATCAACATCTTCTGGAGTTCTTCTTGAACGAATCTATTTCTATGTAAAAGTAGAACGTCTTGTGAACGTCTTTGTTAAGATTAAGGATGTTGGGGAGAACATGTGGTTGGTCAAGGAACCTTTCATGCATTATATTAGGTATCAAAGAAGATTCATTCTGGCTTCAAAGGGGACATCTCTTTTCATGAATAAATGGAAATTTTATCTTGTCACTTTTTGGCAATGGCATTTTTCGCTGTGGTTTCATCCAAGAAGGATTTATATAAACCAATTATACAATTATTCCCTTGATTTTTTGGGCTATCTTTCAAGCGTAC